GGATATTGACACAATTCATTTCATTCTACTTTGTAATACTTCAGTAGATTTAGCTTTGTTTATCCTTTCGTTCAGTCTTAATTTCGATTTCTTCTGTAAAATGAAATTTTCAAATTTTAATAAAATAAAAAAGGAGTCTTTATGTCTCGTTACCGAGGACCTCGTTTCAAAAAAATACGCCGTCTGGGGGCTTTACCGGGATTAACTAGTAAAAGACCTAGATCTGGAAGTGATCTTAAAAACCCATTGCGTTCCGGGAAAAGATCGCAATATCGTATTCGTCTAGAAGAAAAACAGAAATTGCGTTTTCATTATGGTCTGACAGAGCGACAATTACTTAGATATGTGCAGATCGCTAGAAAAGCAAAAGGGTCAACAGGCCAGGTTTTACTACAACTACTTGAGATGCGTTTGGATAACATCCTTTTTCGATTGGGTATGGCTTCGACCATTCCTGGAGCCAGGCAATTAGTTAACCATAGACATATTTTAGTTAATGGTCGTATAGTGGATATACCAAGTTATCGTTGCAAACCCCGAGATATTATTACTACGAAGGATAAACAAAGATCGAAAGCTCTGATTCAAAATTCTATTGCTTCAGCCCCTCGCGAGGAATTGCCAAACCATTTAACTATTGACTCATTCCAATATAAAGGATTAGTAAATCAAATAATAGATAGTAAATGGATCGGCTTAAAAATAAATGAGCTGTTAGTCGTAGAATATTATTCCCGTCAGACTTGAACCTAAAGAACATAACAAGGAAAGGGGTTCAGACAATTATGTCCCCTTTTCGACGAAGTAAATAGATCTAAGGGTCTTGATCCGCATTTTTCTCATTCACGTATCACAAATAGATACGTAGTAGGATTTTTTTTTCTTTTTTGCTCTTTCCGCGATATTTGTATTTTACGTACGCGTAGCACAGTAATTAGGAATAAAGATTCTCTATCAAATAAAGTTGTTGGAATAATGATATCAATTTTGATTTGATATATTGTGGTCGGTAACGCTGGTGAATTAACAGAAACGGAAAGAGAGGGATTCGAACCCTCGGTAAACAAAAAGCCTACATAGCAGTTCCAATGCTACGCCTTGAACCACTCGGCCATCTCTCCTACATAATCTTATTATTGACCAGAAACCGAGTGAATTGCGAGTTATTCATATTATTTTATTCCAGTACAAACACGACCAATCAACGGTTCCATAGGAATAAAAAATTCCTTTCAAATTTCATATTTATCAACAACTTCTCTTATGATATACCCCATAGATCTATTTATTAGAAATTCATGAATCGTACCGTGGATTTTTCTATTTCATTTCATTCAATTGTATAATGATTATTCCATCCCTTTTTCTCTTTGGATCATAACCAAATCCAAATTTCTCGAGTTATCAGACTCGAGTTATAAGAATCCGTAGTAAAATAAAGTCCTTGGTTATTCAACTTAAATGAAATAGTAATAGTTGAAATAGTAATAGTTCCGTGCATTTATTTGTATACTACGAAATTTATATAAAATTCAATTCAAAAGTCTCCTATCTCTCTTTGTTCGAAAAGGGTCCATTTTGAGCAGAGGGTATACATCTTTTTATTAGAATTTTTCTGTTTTTATGTTATTTTGTACTGTACAATTCCTTTGTTTGTGGGATCATTTTCCCCGAGGGGGTAATGAGAAGAATTATAGAATGGATTGCTAATTATGCCTAGATCTCGGATAAATGGAAATTTTCTTGATAAGACCTCTTCAATTATAGCCAATATTTTATTACGAATAATTCCGACAACTTCAGGAGAAAAAAAGGCATTTACCTATTACAGAGATGGTGTGATTTGATTCTTTTTTCTTGTTTTTTTTCTTTTTTAGCCCTCACTTCAGTCTTACGAGAAAAAGACGCGAGAAAGAACAAAATTTTTGAAATAAAGCTACGCTTAGTGAAGGTAAAGTTTGGAGATAGAACAATTCCTTCTGTCGTGTATCCTCGATTGATCCAGCCTCAGATACTTGAATTGTCGATTTTAGTATTGAACGAAAGGTTACACCTATAGGTTCTGTATTGTGAGTCAATCCCACTCCACCAGTACCAATAGGCGGCATAGGGGAAGAAGCACTACACTAGGAATCAACAATACGAAAACTTTGTTATAAATTACCCTTTTCCTTATCGGTATCGGGACTAACAAGAATGGTTGGGACAACAAACATCCATCTCGTTCGTACTTTGGATACCCGTATAACCATCAAAGATCGTTGAAGTGACTAATTCCTGGAAATAATAGGCGTTGAGGACAAAGAAATCGTTGGAGTTACCATTTCTATCTAGCACTAATACGATTGATTGGTGTTAAGAAAAAACCTCTTGCGGGAAGGCTGGCTAGAGATTTCTTGTAAAAATACCAGCTCCTGTCAGTTCATAATGAGAATAATAGGGAAATTTTGATTCCATGGCTTATTCCCCTTAGTACTATGCGCAGAAGGGAGGAGCCGTA